GAAAGTAGCTGCTCCCGCTTCAGACACTCAAAATTTTAATATTCCTTATTTATTTTATCGAATGACATCTTATTCTGGAAATCCTAGAGCATGATATTCGGAAATATAATAATATATCATTGCGCTATTACTCAAACAAGCATGAAACGTATACTTGGGTATTCATCCATAGGGCACAAATAGGATATGTAATTATAATTATTGGAATAATAGTTGGAGACTTAGCTGTTCTATATCTCCCTGAAGCTAGGAACTTTTGCTTGCATTGTATTATTTAGTCTACGTACCGGAACTAATAACATTCGAGATTATGCAGGATTATAATGAAAGATTCTTTTTTGGCTCTCTCTTTATCTCTATGTCTCTTATCCGTAGGAGGTATTCCACCACTAGCAGGTTTTTTCATAAACCTATATTTATTCTTTCTGGTTTATTCTTTCTGGTGTAGATGGCGGGCGTCCTATATTCATTCCTTGATTTTAATAGGACTACTTACACTGGACGAAACCAATAAATCACCCATCACGTGCGAATTTTATAGAAGATCAAATAATTCCATCGAATTTAGTATGATTGTATGTGTGATAGCAACTACTATTTCATATATCAGGAATATCAATGAAACCTGATTATTTTGCTCAGAATACCCTTTATTTTAATTTTATTTATTTTAGGGTCTTACCCTCTTAGAATCAATTAGTGTAGATCTGTTCCGACCAAAAGGGGAATGGACTAGGAGTATGAACTTAGTATCGGACCAGGCCGGAATATAATAAAGGGTTATATACATTCTCAAGGGGTCATTCGAGCGTATCTAATACTATACTATGTTTCTATGTAAATCCCTAACTATGTTTCTATGTAAATCCCTACGTCGTTCCATTCCATTTAGGATTAGGAATAGGTGTCGTAATCATACCTGCTTTTTTTTTACATATCTCTCGTTATTTTTTGGACCCTATTCAACTCTTTCTTTGAGCTTATTTTGAATCGATAAAATAAATAAAAAAAATGGCTATTTTTTTTTATTTGATATATACACAAGGCCGGATAATTCAAATTTAAGAAATTGGATGTCCAACCCGGCCGGGCCTATATGACCGATCAATAGAAAGACTCTTGTCATATATTCCTCACACTAGATAGATATCATATTCATGTAATGGAATAGGATGCACTTTCAAGATGCCTTGGTGGTGAAATGGTAGACAAGCGAGACTCAAAATCTCGTGCTAAACAGCGTGGAGGTTCAAGTCCTCTTCAAGGCATAATATTGAGAATGCTCATTCAATGAGCAATTAAGAGAGCTCGGATTGAATCGGTATTGATATATTTATATACCGATGCAATCCGAGCTCTCTTATTTAACTTATTGAATTGGAATAAATTTAGCATCGGATCGCGAGATCTTCTCTATCTAATGAATGAGGAGTCTGCTTCGTCCGCCCCTGCACCCAACCCAAAGTAAGAGTATATATTTCTACAGGAATCACACAAGGGTAGATTAAAAACCTCTGGTAAAATGCCCGTCCATCACCCAGCGGATAAAGTACATTACATCGTCGGGGAATTTGGATTGGCGAGTTACCCATTCCGTGACTTTGCCACTGGACATTCCCAAAACAGGTACTAACGGGTCAATTCAATAAATTCAATAAATAGACGCCTGTCGGCATTCCACCCTTCCTTATCCTTTTTTCTTTTTAGGGCCTATCCGAAAAAGAATCCAGTACTTCTTTGTCGTGAATTGGTTGTTCGCTGTTCAAGAATTCTTGTTTGTGCAGTTCATACCATCCATACATAGTTTTTTTATCTAAAATTTCAAAATTTCCCGTGTTTCAGCAGTAACATATTTATTGTTCAGGTCCAAAATATGGAAGAAAGAAACGTTTACACCACCCAACCTATATCTGTTCGACTTAATCCCTCTTTCATAGTCACATATCTTTCCGGCTAAGGAATATAAAATCTTTCTCCTGTTACATGAATCCAATTTTCATTTCATCTGGGAAAAGCCATCTTTTTATTAACAATGCCTTTGTCATTTGATCCAATAGCGTTCCATTAGATAGGAACAGAGTTGATAAATACTGATAACTCTCGGAGAGAGTATTAGAACGGAAAGATCCATTAGATAATGAACTATTGGTTCTAAGCCATCTCTGACGATTAATCAACAATTCGAAGTGCTTTTCCTGTGTATTCTTGATAAACCAGCGTTTATATATAGATGTAGGAGGATCTGTTTGGGAAGTCAGAAGCCCCTTTGACATCTCTTCATCTGCAAATAATTCTCGATGTGAAAACACAGAGCCAGGAAACTTATCTTTGAATAGGAAAAAGAGCGGATCCGCAGGGTCCCAAATGAATTGACTTATTCGAAAAAAGCCTTGTTCTTTGGAAGATCTAGCTAGTGTCTGGTCTTGCAAGGTTCCACTCTGCAAGAACTCCGAATCATTCTCTTTAAGTTCATCCTCTTCATCATAAATGATCCGCTTGC